CCACAGCTGTAGATATAGGTATTTTGAGAATACGCTTTAATGACCAATGGTTAACGATGGCTCTGATGGGCGGTTTTGCTAGAATAGGTAATAATGAGATCACCGTTTTAGTAAATGATGCGGAGAAGAGTAGTGACATTGATCCCCAAGAAGCTCAGCAAACTCTTGAAATAGCGGAAGCCGGCTTGAGGAAAGCTGAAAGTAAGAGACAAACAATTGAGGCAAATCTAGCTCTCAGACGAGCTAGGACACGAGTAGAGGTTCTCAATGTGATTTCGTAACTAGTCGGTGCGCCCGAATCGAATAATCCTAATCAAAAGAATTTGTGTTTATACACATATGGATTCTTCCGATTGAATCCAATCAAATACAATCAAGGGGAATCGGATTCTGATGTAAGGAAAAAAGTTTTAGTTTCAATTCGAAAATCAAATCGAATAGGATAGAAAAGATACAAAATCAGTAAGTAGAAAAACTTATTAGATACCATTGACCATGGTATCTAATAAGTTCTACCTACTATTGGATTTGAACCAATGACTCCTGCCGTATGAAAGCAATACTCTAACCACTGAGTTAAGTAGGTCATTTATCATTATAAGGAGAAAAAAAAAGACCCCTCCCATTGATGGATTATAAATCCAATAAGACTTCGAAGCAATACCAATCAAAAAGATCAAAGAGATACGATGTTGGATCATGGGATATTCATCTTGACAAGAAATTATCTCCATAATATGATAAAATATGTATCACAAGCACAAGGGCTATAGCTCAGTTAGGTAGAGCACCTCGTTTACACGTGCGCCAATGTTTTTCAGAAGAGTCCACCATGCAATCAAAGAATTGATCTTTTTGAGAAATCAATGTCTGACTCCAGGATTTTTAGGGAACAAAACAAGAGAACAATAGCCTGACAAATGGTTCGGTTCGATTCAGGTTCCCATTTAGGAACCAAATGGAATCCATCATTGATTTGAGATATTGATAAGGTGAATACCTAGTCTATTCAATGCTAGGCATAATGAGTATAAGGACCTCAAAAATTCTCTTTTTGTCCTATGAACCTTAAGGCGTATGAAGTTTCATATTTGATTCTTTAATCAGGATGATAGAGACTCCATTTAACTTAGGTTAATCTAGGCCAGAAGCAAACCTACGTCAAGATAACCTTTCTTTGAAACACTTTGGTAGTGCTCCTATATCACAATCCAAATAATGAATCCGAGCACGTGGAGCCATTTCCTTATTTTTCTGTCAAGAAAAAAAAATATGGTAGACTAACTGATATTTCTAGCAGTTAATGAAAGAGCCCAATGCAAAAAAAAATGCATGTTGGGTCTTTGAAAGAGTTCGAATCATTTTGATAAGAATCAGTTCGATCTCTTTTACCGAGAAGGTCTACGGTTCGAGTCCGTATAGCCCTATAATAATATAATAATCCAAATTGAAATACAAAAAGTTCTATAGTTTTCATTTACTCAATTACTGTATTTTTTGTTGTTTGTAACCGGTCGCTCGTGGTTGCTTGGTTCATCGAAATAAAATCATTCCCATAAGCTTGCTTATGGGGGACTCGTTCAGAGCAGAACATAAAACGGAAAACAAAAGCCCGTTTCAATCGTTATTTTTTTTTTCGAATCTCGGATAAAGAAACCTAGTAATTCATTTTTTTCGTATGTGAATTCCATATGATTTTGCCTCCAAAAATTCACCAAAAATGAGTGGGTATACCAAGGAAAAGAAGTCTCACTAACTCTTTGATTGTGGACAGTAAAGGAGGCAAAATCATGACATGAATCCGGTTAAAAATGAAAACTCCAACCTAACCCCACTCAAATCGAATAGTAAGTCACATGGATATAGGAACGGATTACTGTATTTGTCGACACGTCCGCGTTTGAAAAACGAAGATCTTTTCATAAACAGAAAACAAAATATATATAGAAAATAGAATCAAAATCGATTGCATTTCGAATTCAAATATTAAAAAATTCGAAATCAAAATGAGAATTCTATTTGGAATTTTTTTTTTTTCTAAAAGGCCGAAACGAGGTGAAAGCAAGAGAGTTTTATTTGTTTTGTTTGTATAAGAGATTTATACTATACTGAAATAAAATCGAAGGAAGTGTAATGAAAATAGGAGTACAATCGAGAAACGAGACATCACAGCAAACAAGTGAAACTGTGTGGTTCGACCAAAATGCATTTTGGTTTTGACTAACCTGTTACCGATGACTTGACAATGAATTCCAATTCGAATCGACAAATTCGGTATATTTTTCACATTCAAAGGAGTTCGTCTATGTTTCTGCTTTACAAATATGATATTTTCTGGGCATTTCTAATAATATCAAACGTTATTCCGATTTTGGCATTTTTAATTTCCGCAGTTTTAGCCCCGATTAGCAAAGGACCAGAGAAGCTTTCTAGTTATGAATCGGGTATAGAACCAATGGGCGATGCTTGGTTACAATTTCGAATCCGTTATTATATGTTT